TATGATATTTCTATATATATAGAATATGATATCTAATATGACACCCGATTTGTCAAAGGGATTGGATTGGTGACTTACCCATTCAGTGACTTTGGCACTGGACGTTCCAAAAACGGGTACTATCGGATCGGGTGAATTAGAGAATAGACAGAGGTCCGTTGGCATTTCAGCCTTTCTTCTCCTTTCAGGGCCTATCCGAAAGAGAATCCAGTACCTCTTGGTCCTGAATATCAGAATAGGACGAACGAACCGGCCTCCGCGGATATCTTTGCTTCGGAACAAAACCCTGCAATCAAATAGATTGTCCCAAGGGCGCCATATTCTAGGAGCCCAAGTTATGCTATTGAAAATTCGTTCCTCTAGCAGTTCCGGTTTGACCATTCCGTTCCCTTTTTCAAACTCCACTTCTTTTCATATAGCAATCCCTGATCAAAGAGAGAACAATATCCATTTCAAAACATTTCTAACGGATTCCTTGGTTCGGACCGACGAAGTAATGGCACTCGATTATTATCAACCTGACTGCAATCTTTTTCTGTCGGTAAGGATTGCACCAGAGCACCTTCTACTTCTAATAGGCCATGAACTATAGATAGAGAAGAATCATTCTGAGCGAGTCCATAAGAAGCGACCCACTTTTTTTCATCGGTTCCGGGGGAAGACCAAAGATCTTGCGCGACCGGTCCGCCATAAAAACTCAAAAGAGAAAGAAGTCTCGTTAATCTCTTCATGCTCGTTCCAAGTTCGAAGTACCCTTTGGCCAAAGAAAAACCCGCTTCCTGACACGATTGCCTCTTTATCTTTATATAGATAGATTCTATGGGGTTATTACTTAGAAGTCTATTTTGTACAAGAGCCCCTCCTATCTGATAGAAAAGGGTCCCATGATCCCGAGCCGGTCTTACCTTGGCTCGCAAACCCCAAGTTTGTCTATGAAGAGCCAATCTAATTGTATTAGTTTCTATAATGGATTTCTTATGTGGAATACTAATGGATAGGGCCTCGTTGCTAAGTGCTACAAGATCTAGTGCACTGGAACTCGTGGTTATGGACCCGAATCCTTTAGTATGGAACATTGTCTTTTCCAAGTAAAAACCCCTAGTATATGAAAGAATGAAAAGGTGCTTTCGTTCTTGTGGAATAAGAAGCCCTCGTACCTTAATGAAAGGAAAATAGGAATTTTTCGTTAGGTATTTGACCAAATAGGATCGTCCAGTTCCTATAGAACCTATCACTAAAATACCCGATAGGGCTAAGCGGAACGAAAAGGGTTTTCCATGAGATGGTAAATGAAAACGATTAGCCCCACACGAGGTTTGGGAATAAGTGATTGTCTGATAATGAGCAAGGAATATACGTCTTTCTGCTAAAGAGGATCTATTAAACTCATAATTCATTAGATCCTTGTTATCAATGTCAACTAGGTATCATAAGTAAATGGATCCCGGTTGTTCAATCCTTTGATAACCAAGGTCATTCTTTGCTAAAGAGAAATGATCACTATGAGTCAGACTCAATAGAATTGGATCCATTCCAAATAGCGAGAATTAGGATTCTTGATCCCTCTCAATCTCTCTTTCAATTCGAGGATCCAGAGAGGTGTTTTCATAGTCATCTCCGAATATTTGCCATCTCCGAATATTTTCGATTTCATTTTTCTATGATATGTCTTTCTATATGAAAATTGGTTATTTACGATGTACGATGATCCCTGTTAAGCATCCATGGCTGAATGGTTAAAGCGCCCAACTCATAATTGGTAAATTTGCGGGTTCAATTCCTGCTGGATGCACGCGAACGGGAACGTTCCATAAGTCTATTGGAACTGGCTCTCTATCCATGGAATCTCATCCATCATCCATACATAACGAATTGGTATGGTATATTCATACCATAACATAAGAACAATAAGAACTCGAATTCTTATCGATACTGGAACTCAGAGCATAGGAGGGAAAGTCGATTTATGGATGGAATCAAATACGCAGTATTTACAGAAAAAAGTCTTCGTTTATTGGGAAAGAATCAATATACTTTTAATGTCGAATCGGGATTCACTAAGACAGAAATAAAGCATTGGGTCGAACTCTTCTTTGGTGTTAAGGTAGTAGCTGTGAATAGCCATCGACTACCCGGAAAGGGTAGAAGAATGGGACCTATTCTGGGACATACAATGCATTACAGACGTATGATCATTACCCTTCAACCGGGTTATTCTATTCCACTTCTAGATAGAGAAAAAAACTAAAGGAGAATACTTAATAATACGGCGAAACATTTATACAAAACACCTATCCCGAGCACACGCAAGGGAACCGTAGACAGGCAAGTGAAATCCAATCCACGAAATAATTTGATCCATGGACGGCACCGTTGTGGTAAAGGTCGTAATTCCAGAGGAATCATTACCGCAAGGCATAGAGGGGGAGGTCATAAGCGCCTATACCGTAAAATCGATTTTCGACGGAATCAAAAAGACATATCTGGTAGAATCGTAACCATAGAATACGACCCTAATCGAAATGCATACATTTGTCTCATACACTATGGGGATGGTGAGAAGAGATATATTTTACATCCCAGAGGGGCTATAATTGGAGATACTATTGTTTCTGGTACAAAAGTTCCTATATCAATGGGAAATGCCCTACCTTTGAGTGCGGTTTGAACTATTGATTTACGTAATTGGAAGTAACCAATTAGGTTTACGACGAAACCTAGAAATCGATCACTGATCCAATTTGACTACCTCTACGGGATAGACCTCAACAGAAAACTGTTGAGTAACGGCAGCAAGTGATTGAGTTCAGTAGTTCCTCATAGAAAATTATTGACTCTAGAGATATGGTAATATGGAGAAGACAAAATTGTTTGAAGCACGCACAGAACCGGAAGCGCCCCTTGTTTCAAAGAGAGGAGGACGGGTTATTCACATTTAATTTGATGGTCAGAGGCGAATTGAAAGCTAAGCAGTGGTAATTAAGACCCCCCGGGGAAAATAGGGATGTCTCCTACGTTACCCATAATATGTGGAAGTATCGACGTAATTTCATAGAGTCATTCGATCTGAATGCTACATGAAGAACATAAGCCAGATGACGGAACGCGGAGACCTAGGATGTAGAAGATCATAACATGAGCGATTCGGCAGATTTGGATTCCTTTCCTATATATCCACTCATGTGGTACTTCATCATACGATTCATATAAGATCCATCTGTCTAGAGATCGTCATATACATCTAGAAAGCTGTATGCTTTGGAAGAAGCTTGTACAGTTTGGGAAGGGGTTTTTTGAGAGAAAAGAAGAATCTACTTCAACCGATATGCCCTTAGGCACGGCCATACATAACATAGAAATCACACGTGGAAGGGGTGGGCAATTAGCTAGAGCAGCAGGTGCTGTAGCGAAACTGATTGCAAAAGAGGGTAAATCGGCCACTTTAAGATTACCATCTGGGGAGGTCCGTTTGGTATCCCAAAATTGCTTAGCAACAGTCGGACAAGTGGGTAATGTTGGGGTGAACCAAAAAAGTTTGGGTAGAGCCGGATCTAAGTGTTGGCTAGGTAAACGCCCCGTAGTAAGAGGGGTAGTTATGAACCCTGTGGACCACCCCCATGGGGGCGGTGAAGGGAAAGCCCCCATTGGTAGAAAAAAACCCACAACCCCTTGGGGTTATCCTGCGCTTGGAAGAAGAACTAGGAAAAGGAAAAAATATAGTGATAGTTTTATTCTTCGTCGCCGTAAGTAAATACGTAACTAGGAATATGGAAAATTGCATTTTTGGAATTTGCAATAATGCGATGGGCGAACGACGGGAATTGAACCCGCGCATGGTGGATTCACAATCCACTGCCTTGATCCACTTGGCTACATCCGCCCCTTATCCAGCTAAAGGATTTTTCTCTTTTTTCCATTCATCATTATTCTATTTATTCTGACCTCCATACTTCGATCGAGATATTGGACATAGAATGCCACTCTTTAAAATGGAAAAAAGGAGTAATCAGCTGTGACACGAAAAAAAACGAATCCTTTTGTAGCTCATCATTTATTGGCAAAAATCGAAAAGGTCAATATGAAGGAGGAGAAAGAAACAATAGTAACGTGGTCCCGGGCATCTAGCATTCTACCCGCAATGGTTGGCCATACAATCGCGATTCATAATGGAAAGGAACATATACCTATTTACATAACAAATCCTATGGTAGGTCGCAAATTGGGGGAATTCGTGCCTACTCGGCATTTCACGAGTTATGAAAGTGCAAGAAAAGATACTAAATCTCGTCGTTAACTGAATTCAGAATAGAAAGATTCAAAATAAAAAAAAAACAAAGGTAGGCGGGGAATAACCCGGGGAATAACCTTATTTATGACAAGTTTCAAACTAGTAAAGTATACCCCTAGGATAAAGAAGAAGAAGAGTGGGCTAAGGAAACTCGCAAGGAAAGTTCCAACCGATCGTCTACTTAAGTTCGAACGGGTTTTCAAAGCACAAAAACGCATCCATATGTCTGTTTTCAAAGCACAAAGAGTTCTTGATGAGATTCGCTGGCGTTACTACGAGGAAACTGTTATGATACTGAACCTCATGCCTTATCGAGCATCTTATCCCATCCTAAAGTTGGTTTATTCGGCAGCAGCAAATGCTACTCATTATAGGGATTTCGACAAAGCAAATTTATTCATCACTAAAGCCGAAGTCAGTAGGAGTACTATCATGAAAAAATTAAGACCTCGAGCTCGAGGACGTAGTTGTCCCATAAAAAAAACCATGTGTCATATAACAATTGTACTAAATATAGTAAAGAAATCTAAATAATCTTTAGATCCATCTTAGATTTCGATTCCCAGTAAAAAAAAAATAGAATAGAAAAATATGGGACAAAAAATAAATCCACTCGGTTTCAGACTTGGTACAACCCAAAATCACCATTCCTTTTGGTTCGCACAACCAAAAAATTATTCTGAAGGTCTACAGGAAGATAAAAAAATACGGAATTGTATCAAGAACTATATACAAAAGAATAGGAAAAAAGGCTCGAATAGAAAAATAGAATCAGACTCAAGTTCCGAAGTAATTACACATAATAGAAAAATGGACTCAGGCTCAAGTTCTGAAGTAATTACACGTATAGAAATTCAAAAAGAAATCGATACGATCCACGTCATAATCCATATTGGATTCCCCAATTTATTAAAGAAAAAAGGAGCAATCGAAGAATTAGAGAAAGATCTACAAAAGGAAGTTAATTCTGTAAACCAGAGACTTAATATTGCTATTGAAAAAGTTAAAGAACCTTATAGACAACCTAACATTCTTGCAGAATATATAGCTTTCCAATTAAAAAATAGAGTTTCATTCCGAAAGGCAATGAAAAAAGCCATTGAATTAACTAAAAAAGCAGATATAAGGGGGGTAAAAGTAAAAATTGCAGGTCGTCTCGCAGGGAAAGAAATTGCACGTGCCGAATGCATCAAAAAGGGTAGACTTCCCCTCCAAACAATTCGCGCTAAAATTGATTATTGCTGCTATCCAATTCGAACTATCTATGGAGTATTAGGTGTAAAAATTTGGATATTCGTAGACGAAGAATAACTAGCCTTGTCTTCCCATTCTGTTCAGTGATAGAATAAAAAATGACAAGAGCCTTATTTTTCCTGAAATCCCTGAAAAAAAAGAAGAAATTCTACCTCTTTCTATAAGATTTAATGAAAATTGATAAATCTTTTAATATAATTGCTATGCTTAGTGTGTGACTCGTTAGTTTTTTCTTTAGAGTCAAAAATGGAGATTCAAAAAAAATTGACTGAACCCTACTATAAATAGAAAAAGAAAAAACTTAGTAATTATAGAAAATTAACTAATAACCAACCTATTGCTTCGTATTGTCGAGATCCTAACTAAGAAACAGTCACTATATGAATAAATACATCTATCATAAATGAGTAGATCTATCATATAGTTGTAGCAACTGCAATTTTTTCTCTAAAAAAGAAAACGGATTCTAGGTTGTGAAGCAAAACTAAAGGGATGTGGATAAAAGGAGGGATGATAGAAAGAAGGAAGAAGAATAAGAAAGATATAGGATTCCAATATGTATGGTCTATGAGTTACATCATAAAAGGCAATGTGATAAAGCATCAATATAATAAAAATAACAGAGAATTCGAAATCGTAACTTGAAACAAAAAATAGAAATTTTAAGCAATAATAAAATAAAGAGCGGCCCGGGTTAATAAAACTGAGAAAATTGACTCGGAAAGAAATTTTTGGAAAGCTCCATTGTGGGATTCAGACCTAACCATTAAAGGAGAAGTAGTGGGAACGACAGAACCTATGACTGCATAGGATTTTATTGAAAAGAATCCTAAGACTTCATTGGGTGGGATGGCGGAACAAACCAAAAAAATTGCCTTATTTGGTAAGGTTATAAATTAACAAATAAGACAGGAAAGAGTAAATATTCGCCCGCGAAATCTTTATTGAATTAGAATACTTTCCCGCGATTCAATAAGAGTCGAAATAAGGAGATTTTTTTTTAAGAAAGATTACATTATCTATAAATATAGAATATAGATAAATAGACACACACATCTAGATATATTCTAGATCTTCTTTCTTGACTATATATTTTTCTATTTTAACAAATTCAATATTCAATATTAAAAAAACCCTAACTTTTTCTATTATCTATTAATGTGCATCTATCCATAATATTCCAAAATATTATGGAATTAGAGAAATTTGCACGCTTTCTCATTTCATTCGCGAGGAGCTGGATGAGAAGAAACTCTCATGTCCAGTTTTGCAGTAGAGATGGAACTAAGAAAGAACCATCGACTATAACCCCAAAAGAACCAGATTTCGTAAACAACATAGAGGAAGAATGAAGGGAAAATCCTGCCGAGGCAATCGTATTTGTTTTGGTAGATATGCTCTGCAAGCACTTGAACCCGCTTGGATCACGTCGAGACAGATAGAAGCAGGACGAAGAGCAATGACACGATATGCACGTCGTGGTGGAAAAATATGGGTACGTATATTTCCCGACAAACCGGTTACACTAAGACCCACGGAAACACGTATGGGCTCAGGAAAGGGATCCCCCGAATATTGGGTAGCCGTTGTTAAACCAGGTCGAATACTTTATGAAATGGGCGGAGTATCTGAAACTGTAGCTAGAGCAGCTATCTCCATAGCTGCCAGTAAAATGCCCATACGAAGTCAATTTCTTCGATTAGAGATATAGCATCCCAAAAAAGGAGTATTGAAGATAAAAAAAACCAGGTTTTTTTTCTGGAAAGACAATATTTCTTTCATCCTTTTGCATAGAAATAACAAATTGAAATCAAAATAATATGATTCAACCTCAGACCCTTTTAAATGTAGCAGATAACAGTGGAGCTCGAAAATTGATGTGTATTCGAGTCATAGGAGCTGCTAGTAATCAGCGATATGCTCGTATTGGTGATGTTATTGTTGCTGTAATCAAAGACGCAGTGCCCCAAATGCCTCTAGAAAGATCCGAAGTAATTCGAGCTGTAATTGTACGTACATGTAAAGAGTTCAAATGCGAAGACGGTATAATAATACGCTATGATGACAATGCAGCGGTTATCATTGATCAAAAAGGAAATCCAAAAGGAACTCGAGTTTTTGGCGCGATCGCCGAGGAATTGAGAGAATTGAATTTTACTAAAATAGTTTCATTAGCTCCTGAAGTATTATAAATACTAGTAGGCGAGATATAGATCAAAGAAAAAATTAGTAGATTATGTCTCACGTATATGCTTTAAAATCCAAAAGTAAAAGAAAAAAAAAGAAAACATGTTGATTATAGAAAAATTAGGAGGAACCTAGAATTAGAGTCTTATGGGCAAGGACACTATTGCTGATTTACTAACCTCTATAAGAAACGCGGACATGAATAAAAAAGGAACAGTTCGAGTAGTATCTACAAATATTACCGAAAACATTGTTAAAATACTTCTACGAGAGGGTTTTATTGAAAGTGTTCGGAAACATCAGGAAAGTAACAGATATTTCTTGGTTTCAACTTTGCGACATCAAAAGAGAAAGACTAGAAAAGGAATATATAGAACTAGAACCTTTTTAAAGCGTATCAGCCGACCCGGCTTACGAATTTATGCCAACTATCAAGGAATTCCTAAAGTTTTGGGCGGAATGGGAATTGCTATTCTTTCTACTTCTCGAGGTATAATGACAGATCGAGAAGCTCGACTAAACAGAATTGGGGGAGAAGTCTTATGTTATATATGGTAATCGCCCCTCCTATAGTACTCGAATTCTATCTCGAACTTCCTATTTTTCAAATAAAAATACAACGTTTTTTTTTATTTGAAAATCAAAATAGAAAAATAGGAGAAAAAAAATATGACAGAAAAAAAAAATAGCAGAGAAAAAAAAAACCCGAGAGAAGCAAAAGTCACTTTCGAAGGTTTAGTTACGGAAGCCCTACCCAACGGAATGTTCCGCGTTCGCCTAGAGAATGACACCATCATCCTGGGCTATATTTCAGGAAAGATCCGGTCTAGTTCTATACGAATACTGATGGGGGATAGGGTCAAAATTGAAGTAAGTCGTTATGATTCAAGCAAAGGACGTATAATTTATAGACTTCCCCATAAGGATTCGAAGCGTACCGAAGACTCGAAGGATACCGAAGATTTGAAGGATACCAAAGATTCAAAGGATTAGGTTTTTCTTTTTTCTAGGGTAATAAATTCAAAGTTCCAAAATTCAAGCGAAGAGACTTATTTTTTCCCAAAGATTAGATTCATAGTTTAAGAAAGGAATAAGGAAATATGAAAATAAGAGCTTCCGTTCGTAAAATTTGTACAAAATGTCGACTGATTCGTAGGCGTGGACGAATTAGAGTCATTTGTTCCAATCCGAAGCATAAACAAAGGCAGGGGTAATCTTTCGAAAAAGAACTTTACTTTCTAAAAAGTAAAAAAAGTACCCGCGGAAACGTCCAAATTCCAAATAAAATAATTAATAATTAAAGTAAAGGATATATTTTACCCTGAAACGGATATCTTTGTATCTTTTTTTCTTTTTGTTATTTCTAACTCATATTTATGAGATAATAAAATATGACAAAAGCTATACCAAAAATTGGTTCACGTAGGAGAGTGCGTATTGGTTTGCGTAGGAATGCGCGTTTTAGTTTACGGAAAAGTGCACGTAGAATAACAAAAGGAGTTATTCATGTTCAAGCTAGTTTCAACAATACCATTATAACTGTTACAGACCCGCAAGGTCGGGTGGTTTTCTGGTCCTCCGCGGGTACTTGTGGATTCAAAAGCTCAAGAAAAGCATCACCCTATGCTGGTCAAAGAACAGCAGTAGATGCTATTCGTACAGTGGGTTTGCAACGAGCAGAAGTTATGGTAAAGGGTGCTGGTAGTGGAAGAGATGCCGCATTACGAGCCATTGCTAAAAGTGGTGTACGATTAAGTTGTATACGCGATGTAACACCTATGCCGCATAATGGATGTCGACCTCCTAAAAAAAGACGTCTGTAAAAGAATTAAAACGCTTTCAAGAGAAATAAACGATTCAATGATCAAATAATAATACTAGTCTATTATGGTTCGAGAGGAGGTAGCAGGATCCACTCAAACACTACAGTGGAAGTGTGTTGAATCAAGAGTAGATAGTAAGCGTCTTTATTATGGTCGTTTCATTTTGTCCCCGCTTAGAAAAGGTCAAGCGGATACCGTCGGTATTGCCTTGCGAAGAGCTTTACTTGGAGAAATAGAAGGAACATGTATCACACGTGCAAAATTTGGGAGCGTGCCACACGAATATTCTACAATAGCTGGTATTGAAGAATCCGTACAAGAAATTTTACTAAATTTGAAAGAAATTGTATTGAGAAGTAATCTCTATGGAGTTAGAGACGCATCAATTTGCGTCAAAGGTCCTAGATACATAACTGCTCAAGATATCATCTTACCACCTTCCGTAGAGATCGTTGATACGGCACAACCTATAGCTAACTTGACAGAGCCCATTGATTTCTGTATTGAGTTACAGATCAAGAGAGATCGCGGATATCACACGGAACTCAGAAAGAACTCTCAAGATGGAAGTTATCCCATAGATGCTGTATCCATGCCTGTTCGAAATGTGAATTATAGTATTTTTTCTTGTGGGAATGGAAATGAAAAACACGAGATACTTTTTCTAGAAATATGGACGAATGGAAGTTTAACCCCTAAGGAAGCGCTTTATGAGGCTTCTCGTAATTTGATTGATTTATTTCTTCCTTTTCTACACGCGGAGGAAGAGGGCACTAGTTTCGAAGAAAATAAAAACAGGTTTACTCCACCCCTTTTAACCTTTCAAAAAAGATTAACTAATCTAAAGAAAAACAAAAAAGGAATTCCATTGAATTGTATTTTTATTGATCAATTAGAATTGCCTTCTAGAACGTATAATTGTCTCAAAAGGGCCAATATACATACACTATTGGACCTTTTGAGTAAGACTGAAGAAGATCTTATGAGAATTGACAGTTTTCGTATGGAAGATGGAAAACAGATATGGGACACTCTAGAGAAGCATCTCCCAATCGATTTACCTAAGAATAAGTTCTCGTTTTAAATCCATTGCAATTTTTTCCTCTTCTTCTTTTTCGAGTTAGAATAAAAAGAAAAAAGAAAACAATTTTGCATCTTTGGCACAATCTATATTTTCGCGAAATGGATCATAATAAAATGGATTTTAGGTATCTAGGGAAGATTCACTTGGAAGTAACTATTTCCTAGATACCTATGCACGGTACTTCACGGTTGAATGAATCAACCTGAAAAATCCCTAAAAAAGACCTAAAGTTAAGGATTTTTCAATGGGTAATGTTGCTCCAATACCTAACCAAAGAGCTACTGCAGTACCGATTAAAAAAACGGTCGTAGCTACTGGGCGACGAAATGGATTTTGGAATTTATTGACATTCTCTAGAAAGGGTACTGTCAATAAGCCCGTTGGCACAGAAACCATTAAGAGAACGCCCAATAACTTATTGGGTACTGTACGGAGTATTTGAAAGACGGGAAAGAAGTACCACTCGGGTAATATTTCCAGAGGAGTTGCAAACGGATCCGCCGGTTCACCAATCATTGACGGCTCGAGAACCGCTAAACCTACATTACATGCAATAGTACCTAGAATTACTACTGGAAAAATATATAAAAGATCGTTGGGCCAGGCGGGTTCCCCGTAATAATTATGTCCCATCCCTTTAGCTAATTTTGCTCTTAATACAGGATCATTTAAGTCAGGTTTCTTTGTTATTGGGATAGGTGAATTCTTTAGGATCCATCCCCCAAAGGAACCGGACATGAGAATTTTTCATCATCCGGCTCGAGCAAGAATGAAAGAAAAAAGACCGTGGAAGATCCATAATAGAATAAGGTATATAATGACTCAATGACTCTAGGTAAGAAAAGCTTTATCAGATTCTCTTTTCCGAAGTTGCACCTACAACTACTTATTTTATTGAAAAGAATCTTATTCTTATGGGTAAATGCTCAATATCCAAGTTGGCTTGCAAATTTGATCATGATCAATTGCTTTGTGGATTGTCTCATGTCTCTTGATTAGTTGGTGTTTATCCCCTCAATATCGCAAGTTTCTTACGTCCAAACAAAGTATTTACTTGTTACTAATAAAAAATCAAAAAGTCTAGCCTACGTTCTTCTTTAGATACCTTCTTTTACTCCGATAGTATTGCGGATCGCAATCGATGCAAAGAAAATGAATGCATTTCCATACTATAATAAAAAAAGTAAGTGTAATAAATAGAGAATTGGATCATGTCACATGACTTATTCTATTTCTACTCTATGGGATCTTACGGAGCCTGTTCATGGATGACATGGTTGGGGTATGATCATAGAAAATATTCTCCTCAAGTGAACCAGCCTATCCTTCCTAGATAGGGGACTTACGTGTTGATTGGATGCGGAGACACCTTTGGTTGTGAATTCTAATGTGGCAGATCCAATTCTTTATCTGCATGGCCAAATCAATAATTCAAGTCACACACTCCCATAATCCGCCTTATTTTCTTTCATAAAATGAACTTCAACTATTTGTATCAAAATACTTCGGAGTTGAAGAAAAGTATCCAAATGACATGTCTTATTTTACAATAACCCATGTTTGTAGCAATGAAATACCACAACCTACCCGATATGATATATGAAAATTAGAATTATCTTTCTCTATGATATGGCTTCCCTATAAAGGACCCGAAATACCTTGCTTACGTATCATTGGAAAGTGCATTAACATAAATACGGCAGTAAGCAGAGGCAGTACAAAGGTATGTAAACTATAAAAACGAGTCAAAGTGGATTGGCCCACACTAGCACTTCCACGTAATAACTCCACTAAAGGCGATCCTATTACCGGAATCGCTTCAGGTACACCTGTCACAATTTTGACTGCCCAATAACCAATTTGATCCCAAGGCAAAGAATAACCAGTTACACCAAACGATGCAGTCAATACACCCAAAACCACACCTGTCACCCAAGTTAATTCGCGGGGTTTTTTAAATCCACCTGTGAGATACACACGAAATACGTGCAGGATCATCATTAGAACCATCATACTTGCTGACCATCGATGAACTGATCGGATTAACCAACCAAAGTTGGCCTCGGTCATTATGTATTGAACCGAGGAAAAAGCCTCTGTAACGGTTGGGCGGTAGTAAAAAGTCATAGCAAAACCGGTAGCGACTTGTACTAGAAAACAAGTAAGTGTAATTCCCCCTAAACAATAAAATATGTTGACATGAGGAGGAACATATTTACTAGTTATATCATCTGCAATTGCCTGAATCTCAAGACGTTCCTCAAACCAATCATATACTTTATTGAGATAGGTAACTAACCCGAGTCCCCCTCCGAGAACCGTATATGAAAATTTCATCTCGTACGGCTCAAGCAGAAACACACAAATTTTCAACGGATATTAGAAAAAAAAAAGGTTCAAAACTTCATCAGCCACTGGATTGGGTCGATTTGCCTTGAAGATATGAAATAAGAAAAATCCAGAACTTATTCTTTGTGATGATAATGCCAAAAAATCTCAAGTTGGCTCATCTGTCTTTCTTTCTTTCCCTTATGTTGGTCATTAGAGGCTTCTTGACTTTTCTCTTCCCTATTTTGGATTTCTTTTTTTTTTTTTTTGCGTAATGCAGATTTACTCTTGTTTTACTAGTAAATAAATAAAGCAAAAATTCTAGTAGTTTTCTGATAGAAATTATCTTGTTGCGATCCTATGAATCAGTTCAATTAAAACCTTAGATTCATACTAGAGCCACGATGATTGAGTCTCAAGCTAACCAAAAGGCAAGGGTTCTTCGAATAAGAACCGCTTGATGATCATTTATTGAATCCGTGTAATAACTCGACAAAATCGAGAGAAAAAAAAGTTGTCTTTTGGGCAAACAAAATTGGAAGGAAGAAAATTTCTTTTTTTATTAAAAACTACTTGAATTTTTTTCAGTCTGGTTGCGAGGTCTGAATAGTGAGTATGAATCATAGTTCCATTTTTTTTCTTGATCCACTCTATCTATTTCGTGTTCCAGATACTAGAATAAAAAATATCCGACGAATTAGAATCATCTTGATAGAGATAACAGGCCCTTTCTATGTATTATCAATAGGATCCATTCTAACAAGTCACACACTCATATTCCAGAGATACCAAAACAAAAAAATTCCACGGTCGAACTACCAGAATGTCTAGAAATGTATAGCTTAAAGTAGAAAGGCTTTTTTGGATGGAAAAACAATGACTTCGTAGTTTTAGTTAGTAGAAACCTAATTCATTAAAATTCCGTCCAGTAAAACAGAAGAATTATAAATTTCTAAAATGATAGATAGGAATATCGCGAATAAAGCCATTGCGACCCCCATAAAAGGAGTAGTCCCCCAACCCGGAGCTACTTTCCCATATTCCGAATTCAAGGGTTTCAATAAACTACCTACGCGAGTTCGTCTTGGCCCAGGTCTAGAACTATCTTCAACGGTTTGTGTAGCCATAAATTCTATTTAATCATTGGTGTTGACTTTGTATACTATTCCGTTGTAGTTGTAAATACAAGATCTTTTCGTAGATCCATTGTAATCTTGAAATTCTATAAAAATGGAAACAGCAACTTTAGTCGCCATCTCCATATCTGGTTTACTTGTAAGCTTTACTGGGTATGCCTTATATACCGCGTTTGGGCAACCCTCTCAACAATTAAGAGATCCATTCGAAGAACACGGGGACTAATTGAAGTAAGAAGTCTCCCCATCTGGGAGACTTCTTACTTCAATGAAATTATTTCATTTTTTTAGTCGGAACCTTAGGTGGTTCTCGGAAGAAGATAGCGAAAAAAATTATCCCTAAAGTCGAAACTAAAAGGAACGTATAAACCAATGCTTCCATAGATTCGATCGTGGTTTATTTACAATTATAACTTCCACACCTATTCATTTGTCATTTGGGATCTTTTCCCATATAAAGATAAAGAAAGAAAAAGAGTCAAAGAAAGGATGGGAGATGTTTCCCATGTCAAATCAAAAAAGAGAGATGAAAGATACCATAGCAATGTGGTATCAGACTGCTTGTCTCCTTGTAGTTGGATCTCCAACTTTTTGGAATGTTCCAAATTCCACTTGAGCATCCAAGTCTGGATCAATACCAGCAAAAACATCTCGGAACAAGGTTCTAGCGCCATGCCAAATGTGTCCGAAAAAGAAGAGCAAAGCAAAGGTAGCATGACCAAAAGTGAACCAACCCCTTGGACTGCTGCGAAAAACACCATCCGATTTCAAAGTAGCCCGATCTAATTCAAAAATTTCCCCTAATTGGGAACGCCTCGCATATTTTTTTACAGTAGCAGGATCAGAATAACTTACTCCATTAAGTTCGCCACCATAGAACTCCACCGTTACACCTACTTGTTCAACACTATATTTGGATTCTGCTCTTCTAAAAGGAACGTCCGCTCTCACAATTCCCTCTTCATCTACCAAAACAACCGGAAATGTTTCAAAAAAAGTAGGCATACGGCGTACAAAAAGCTCGCGTCCTTCTTTATCTCTAAAGACGGGATGTCCTAACCATCCAACAGCTATTCCATCCCCGTTGTCCATTGAGCCTGCTCTGAATAATCCCCCCTTTGCCGGATTATTACCAATATAATCATAAAAGGCTAATTTTTCGGGAATTTTAGACCAAGCTTCTGATAAACTAAGATTTTCGGCTAACCCATCGCTAACTCTTCGATATATTTCTTGCTGAAAGTATCCCTGATCCCACTGATAACGAGTAGGCCCAAATAATTCGATTGGGGTAGTTGCTGACCCATACCACATAGTTCCGGCAACTACGAAAGCTGCAAAAAAAACAGCAGCGATACTACTGGAAAGTACAGTTTCAATATTGCCCATACGTAATCCTTTGTATAGACGTTGAGGCGGACGGACACTAAGATGGAATAGGCCCGCTAATATGCCCAATGTACCCGCAGCAATATGATGAGAAGCTATTCCCCCCGGAACAAAAGGATCAAAACCTTCCACACCCCACGCTGGATTTACAGCTTGTACTTTTCCAGTTAGTCCATAAGGATCGGACACCCATATCCCAGGACCATACAAACCCGTTACATGAAATGCGCCAAAGCCAAAGCAAGCCACCCCTGCAAGAAATAAATGAATTCCAAAGATCTTGGGCAAATCCAAAGAGGGTTTTCCTGTCCGCTCATCACAGAATATTTCTAGGTCCCAATATACCCAATGCCAGATAGCTGCCAAGAAACACAAGCCAGAAAACACAATATGCGCACCTGCCACACCTTCATAACTCCAAATACCCGGATTCGTTACAGTTCCTCCTGAAATACTCCAACCACCCCACGAATTGGTTATTCCTAAACGAGTCATGAAGGGAATTACGAACATACCTTGTCTCCACATTGGATCCAGAACAGGATCAGAGGGATCAAAAACCGCTAATTCATATAAAGCCATCGAGCCGGCCCAACCAGAAACTAAAGCTGTGTGCATTATATGCACCGAAAGCAATCGACCCGGATCATTCAATACAACAGTATGAACACGATACCAAGGCAAACCCATGGAAATACCCCTTTAGCAAAGAAAAATAGACACGATGTCGCTTTATTTTATCGCATTGGAAAAGACTATCTATATCCTATGTACCTAACCCCTCTAGGGGATTCTGTGTCAGAAAGCGTGAATATTTATTTCATTCCATTAAAAATAAGAAGCCAATTCTGTTCGTAAGAAGAAAGAGAAGCAGATCTATTCTATACTCGATAAGTGCCAATATGCAATGGGTAGCTTGGCCTATTTGGAAAAAACGAAGAATAGATCCCTATCCCTCTTTGTTTATCATTCCAATCACCGATTCCTTTTTCTTTATTCAATCTGTCTTACCTTCCTTATATGTATTATTTCAATCTACGTATTAATAGAATCTATAGTATTCATATAGAATAAGAAAAAAAAAATGAAGACAATAAACTGCGGATTCTTTCTTTCTCTTCCATTCTTACGTTTCCATATTAAAGTGTAGTTTTCTTACTTAAATTTAATAATATTAATCTAATATGCCCATTGGTGTTCCAAAAGTACCTTACCGGATTCCCGGAGATGAAGAAGCGACTTGGGTTGACTTATACAATGTTATGTATCGAGAAAGGACACTTTTTTTAGGTCAAGAGATTCGTTGCGAGGTCACGAATCATATTACAGGTCTCATGGTATATCTCAGTATAGAAGATGGAATTAGCGATATTTTTTTGTTTATAAACTCCCCAGGCGGGTGGCTAATCTCAGGAATGGCGATTTTTGATACGATGCAAACGGTGACACCAGATATATATACAATATGCCTCGGAATGGCTGCGTCCATGGCATCCTTCATTCTGCTTGGAGGCGAACCCACCAAGCGTATAGCATTCCCTCACGCGAGGATTATGCTTCACCAACCTGCTAGTGCTTATTATCGGGCAAGGACACCAGAATTTTTACTAGAAGTGGAAGAGTTACACAAAGTTCGCGAAATGATCACAAGGGTTTATGCCCTAAGAACAGGCAAGCCTTTTTGGGTTGTATCCGAAGACATGGAAAGGGATGTTTTTATGTCAGCAGACGAAGCCAAAGCTTATGGACTTGTCGATATTGTAGGGGATGAAATGATTGACGAGCACTGCGATACTGATCCAGTGTGGTTTCCAGAAATGTTTAAGGATTGGTAGTGGCCGGATTTCTTGTAAATTTATTTCAAACCTAAATTCAGGTTTTCTGCGATTTAATAGAAAATAGAAATACTTCATGATGATCAATCATCAGGTTAAGATCGATCTAAACCAATCCTTTTTTTTTTCTATATACATACGACATGCCAACGGTTAAACAACTTATTAGAAACGCAAGACAGCCAATACGAAATGCTAGAAAATCGCCCGCGCTTAAGGGATGTCCTCAGCGTCGAGGAACATGTGCTAGGGTGTATGTGCGACTCGTTCAGATCATGAGTTCAAACAAATAAGACAATTTTTGAAGTATCCATGATCGGTACCAATGAATAGGATAGAGCTTCTCTATCCTAGATTTCTATGGTATATGGAATTTCTGGTTTCCTTTGGTGCAAATCCAATCATCTAAATTGGAAATTAAGAAGCAATTCCCCCATTGGTAGAAAATGGTTATCCATTAAGCGGAGGAAATAGTAATAAAAAGAAAAAGGCTTATGCTCCTTTATCTTAAAAGAACGGACTAACAGGGTCAGCTACTTAGCCAACTTTCATAATTAAATGCCGTCACTGTATGGATAACTCTTATTGTGAAAAGAGCTATTTACTCTATAATGGATAGGTAGAGCCAAAGAATGTGAACTATACAAGTTCACAATACCTTTTGATGAAATGAAAGAAAGGGCTCCGGTGTATAGAGAGGGCCTCACCGTTTAAAAGGGAACCATAGAAACGATGGAACCCACTATTTTTTTGAGTATCGTTAGAATTTGTTATTTCTATGCGAAATAACTGAAGAGAATAGAATAAAAAATCGTGGTTGGGAAGGTTACAGTAGCAAAAGCCATTGGAATTAATATTTTATATATCGGAATAATTCGTTTTGTTATTAATGGGAAAAAGGATGGCTAAAAGAAGAGAAATCATTAGTTATTCATTAAGGTTAATTTGATTCAATGACCAGAGTTCCGCGAGGATATATAGCTCGGAGACGACGAACAAAAATGCGTTCATTTGCCTCAAACTTTAGAGGGGCTCATTTAAGACTTAATCGAATGATTACTCAACAAGTAAGAAGAGCTTTTGTTTCCTCTCATCGAGATAGAGGCAGGCAAAAGAGGGATTTTCGTCGTTTGTGGATCACTCGGATAAACGCAGCAACGCGGATATATAAAGTATTCGATAGTTATAGTAAATTAATACACAATCTGTACAAGAAGGAATTGATTCTTAATCGTAAAATGCTTGCACAAGTAGCTGTATCAAATCCAAATAATCTTTACACGATTTCCAATAAAATAAAGATCCTCAATTAAATGGATAAAAAAGTAATATACAGGAATAATTAAAACCGAATTCCCGGAGAGGGAACTCCGGGAAGATACAATAAATTAAGATTAAGTGGTAGGAATCAACGAGCATGTTGCAATAAATAAAAAAACTATTTATTCTTCCCCATTTTTCTTTCTTATAACAAACACAAGAATCAAAACTGGATTACTTTCTTTATATAGGTCTGGCCCTTTCGAATAAAACATCAACAATCGGAACTTAAGTTCCGATTGTTGTTTCTTAAATTCTGGTTGGAGTTTCTTAAGTTTCGATTGGAATTGAACTTTTGCGTTAATTGAGGAATATGTCTATTCTTTCTGGGTCTAGGACCAGTAATTATTGAAATTGACTGGGCTTGAAATTGCTTCTCATTCTCATAGTTACGAAATGGTAAGAAAGATAAAATACGAGCCTGTTTTATAGCAAGAGTAATTAATCGTTGTTGTTTCAAGGTTAATCTATTTATTCGTCTCGATAATATTTTTCCTTGTTCACTAATAAATCGATTAATTAAACTCATGTTTCTATAATCAATTCGATCCCCCGGGCCAATCCGAGGACGCCTACGAAAAGGTTGTTTGGATTTACGAAAAGTTTGCTTGGATTTACGAAAAGTTTGCTTGGATTTATGAAAAGTTTGCTTGGATTTATGAAAAGTTTGCTTAGATTTATGAAAAGGTTGTTTAGATGTATACATGATTTATTCTTTATTTTAAAATTTGAAAAAAAAAATGGATTTCTTTATTTTATTAATTTTGGATCCAGAAGAAGTAGTCTTTCTTTGGTCCATATATTATTTGATTCATATTATTATTTGATTCATATATTCATATATAGTATATGAATACCCTCTATACATATGAAATAATATCTACCTGAAATCAAATGAATTGATTTGTATTTTGTATTCTATCTATGTTCTATATATTAAATCTGTTCTTTGGAAAGATCGAACACACGATGCTCCTATTTTTTTATTTCGTCATGAGTTGTATGCTTGCGACAATAACGACAAAATTTTTTTAATTCTAATTGTCCGGGTGTATTGTGGCGATTCTTTTGAGTACTATATCTAGAAATCCCCGTCGATTCCTCATTGGCACCTTTTCGAACACAACTGATACATTCCAAAATAACTCTGATTCTAACACCTTTCCCCTTGGCCATGAACCTCCTTTCTTTTTTGGATTGACTTAACTTAATTCTTCTACTTATTCTGTTATTCTTCTATTTGGAATCCCAAGAAGAAGAATAAAATCCATTCGAATAAAAAATTTTTAAAATTCTTAAATTAAGTAATAAAAAATAGAGAAATAATTAAAGAATACAATCCTTGTCGAATTAGCAAGGATTTTGCTTCGAAATCCTTTCATTTAAGTAGCCAGCCCAGCCTCTTTCTATGCTCTGATTTCTGAGGCCTGACTTAGCTTGGATACCGCTTTTGATTGAATTTCTGTTTTCCAAAATGGGATTTGCCGAATTTTTCATGACTCTGAGGTTCAACCCAATCCATCTTTTCTTTCTTTTTCCTTCCTATACTAAAAAAAAAAGGATTGAAAAAGGGAAAATTTGCGTCATGTCACGAAGAATTCCTCGCATAGCAATAACTAGAATTAAAAAAAAGGGAATGACAAAGCATCTGGGAATAAACGATTAATTTCTATCAATAAACCTGCTAAAGCCCCAAACCATAGAGTACTTAGCACGGGCGCTACAGAGAGATATGTTTTTATATCCCGCATTGAAAATCCTCCTTCCTTATTGGAATACATATATGATCAGATACTCTTGCCCAAGATCATTTGTATTTCTTTTGTTTAGGCGAAATTCCTAACTAAAAAAACAAAATCAATATTCTATATATAGAATGAACGAATGAACGGTATAGACGAGATTTTCCTACCCCTAAAAAAGAAAAAGATGACCCCTTCTTCCTATACATTACCAAGGAATAGTAATCTTTCTTTTATAGGTGAAATTAGATAGGATTTTAGATGTATACCATTCCTTGATTATATGAGACCAAAAAGAAGAAATGACAAGAAGGTTCTATATAGATAGAGAAAGAGAAGAAAATTACGATGTGGAAAACAAGACAGGAATTGTGTACAATGCCATTATACAACAATTTGGAAAAGGGATGTAGCGCAGCTTGGTAGCGCGTTTGTTTTGGGTACAAAATGTCACAGGTTCAAATCCTGTCATCCCTACCTATTACTTCTTTCTTCTTTATGGGCAGTAGCGAGGAGATCAATTAAAGTGGGTATAACTTGAATTTGTGGATACTATACGTACGTGAGACACGTTAGGAGTAGAAAAGGGTTTTCTTTTTGAATGAAAGCGCTCTTAGTTCAGTTCGGTAGAACGCGGGTCTCCAAAACCCGATGTCGTAGGTTCAAATCCTACAGAGCGTGATTCCATCTATCTTATGTCGAAGCAGAGTAAAATAACTTAACAAAACAAAGTTGAATTGCAACTCCAATTTGACCTCCTCTCTGGTCTGGAGGAGGTCAATCAAAAAAGAAATATTACTCAATCAAAGATCCAACTGATCCCCACGTCTGTATTGCAAATACGCAGTCACGAATAATCCCGCTAAAGTAATAGGAATTAGGCCTAAGACGATTCCAAATAGAAAAACTTCAATCATTTCAATTTGTTCGAGGGGATAAAAAAAAAGAGGTACGATCTATCCCTAAATAGTAGTCTAAATTATCCACGAATCTCAATGACCAAGAAAAGAATTGATAATTAGTGTGGAAAAGAGTCGTAGAATACCAGGAATCCAAAAGAAAGATTTTTCTTTTCTGACTTATTCATTCAATTCATTTCAAATAAGACGTATCTTGTTCAAGCCAATAAATAGAGCTGGGGTTATAGTTAAAGCAGCCAGTAGAAAACCGAAATAACTAGTTATAGTAAGCATGAAAGGGTTAAATTCCATTTATTTTTTTACTACACTACATATGTTGGTAAAGCACTTACCTAAGTTATGGAAAATTCATAATTCATCGGTTATTTTAGATAATACTAAAAAACAAGATAGAGTGAGATACAGAAGTGTAAAAGAAAATCGATTCATCAGATGGGACATGAGTCTCTAATTCCGAATCAAGAGATTTGTTGTGGAATCTGTCAGTTCTTTAAAGTAATAATATTAAGAACTAGATCATCTAACCCCATTGAAAAATTAAATTGGATTTTCGGGAGAATTTTGGAATATAAGATAAATAAAGAATTGAAACAGTCGAATATTCCCCTATTCCTTCTTATTTTAACTGATTGTATTCCATATGGAATAAGAGGAGAAGAAAAGCATTCCACGACCCCCCGAGCAAGGGGCCCCTTAAAAAAAGGAAAGCTCTTCCTTGAATTTACTTTATTTTTATTCCTTTTTCGAACCCCAACCAAAGTTGATTCGAAGACGAGTCACTTCAATTATCCTTTTAAGTTCTATCTTCTGTCTTTCCCTATTTCATCTCGTAAAGTTCCACGCTTGCAGTTTAGTCAAGAAAGTTAGACCTAATCCAACAAACAAGGCAAGGATTGATTACGAATCTTGATTCTTCAAAGAATGTTTTCTTTCTCTCATAACAGATTATCCACTATTCGATTTTCTATTTATTAGATATTATATTATGCTAACCAATTAAATTCCTTAAAGGGAAAGGTTGGATTCGAAGAAAACTTTTAACTAAAAAGGGATAGATTTCGCATATACTTGTCCTTATATTGTGTCAGTATGAGAATATCTTTCCTAAATTATTTATCCAAACCTATTGATCATTAACTTGGATTTTCCCAAGATCTTGGCCGCTATTCCGAATTATTCTACTAATCCGAAGCC